TTTAGATCATGATTCTATTTAGTTTAGACTATTATTCTATTTTCATAAAAATTCTAAAATTCCTTTCAAGTTTTAGATTTTTCAACAACAACTTCTTATTCCAACTTCTTAACCCATAGATTTATTCCAAATTCATGAACCGCCCCCCCGGATTTTTTTTATATTTGATTGTATAGCGTATACCCACTATACACACAACACAAAATAAACGGTATTCCATTTTCATCATAGAATGATTATTCGATTCTTTTTCCTCTTTGGATAATAATCCAATCAAAAATTATCGAATTATCCTAATCTGTAGGATAAACTCTTTGATTATTCGATTATTCAGCTTCAATGAAATCGGAATAGTTCTCTTCATTCTTATACTATTTGTATGAAATCTAATCAGATTAAAATATTTATTATTTTTTTATTGATTCCTGTCAAAAAGAAACAATTTGAGTAAAGGGTCTTCCGTTTTATTTCAATGAATCCGTTTTTATGTTATTTCGTACTGTACAAGTCCTTTGTTTGTGGGATCATTTTCTCACGAAAGGAAATTAAAATAAATTATAGAATGGATTAATACACCTATGTCTAGATCTGGGATAAATGGAAATTTTATTGATAAAACCTTTTCAATTGTAGCCAATATCTTATTACGAATAATTCCGACAACTTCGGGAGAAAAAGAGGCATTCACCTATTACAGAGATGGTGCGATTTGATTATTTTTTTATTTATTTTTATTTTATAATTATATTTTTTACCGCTCTCAGTCTTAAGAGAACATTATTTATAGGAAGAAAAAAAAATTATTGAAATAAATCTACGCTTGTTGAAGGTGAAGTTTGTAAATAAAACAACCCCTTCCGTCGTGTATCCCCGATTAATGCAGCCTCAGATGCTTCAATTATCAATTCTAGAGTATTGAGCGAAAGGTTACACCTATGGGTTAGGTCAACCCTACTCCACTAGTACCAATAGGGGGCATAGGGGAAGAAGCACTACTCCTCGGAATCAACACACGAAAACTTTGTTATAAATTATCCCTTTTCCTTATCAGGATCGGGACTAACAAGAATGGTTGGGACAACAAACATCCATCTCGTTCGTATTTTGGATACCCGTATAACCATCGAAGACTGTTGAAGTGACTAATTCCTGCAAATTAAAGGGCGTTGAAGACAAAGAAATTGTTGGAATAACCTTAACCTTTTTTATCTAATACCAACATGCTTGATGTTAAGGAAAGATCTTTTACAAGAAGGTTGGCTAGAGATTTCTTGTAAAAATACCAGCCCCACTTAGTTTATAATGAGAATATTTCAATCTTTTTTGATTCCATGTATTATTATCATTATGCACATAAAGGAGGAGCCGTATGAGATGAAAATCTCATGTACGGTTCTGGAACGGAGATTCTTTGAATTGAATGACGACCGTAACGGATGTCGGCTCAATCCGAAGGAAATTATGCGGAAGCTTTACAGAATTATTATGAAGCTATGCGACTAGAAATTGATCCTTATGATCGAAGTTATATACTCTATAACATAGGCCTTATCCACACAAGGAACGGAGAACATACGAAAGCTTTGGAATATTATTTTCGGGCACTAGAGCGAAACCCATTCTTACCACAAGCTTTTAATAATATGGCCGTGATCTGTCATTACGTGCGACTATCTCCACTATAGAAATAAAAAAAGGAAAGAAAGAACAAATCCGTTAATAAATACTAAAAAGAAAAAAGGGTAGGCTTTCTACATATGTATCGTTCAAAACAACGATTTTTATCAGCTGTAGTAAAGAAATAAACTTCATAAAAGTCGAAATATGAAGAAATAGGTATGCCTAGATACTTTATTCTATGGATAAAGGATCTAATTGATAGAGGAAGCGCCGTAAAGATCAATTCGAGAGGTTTTGGTCCGATACAATAAGAACTGCTTACTTATGTCATGATATGAGATAAAAGTTAGGAATCCACTTATGTAATAGAGTTGATCCCCTAAGGTATTGAGCAGCGGTGTAGCATCAGATCCCAAAGATAGTAAGTCTTTTCCTTCTTATGAAGAAAGGTCTTTTTCAAAGATTCTATATAATCTATATAAATTTATATTATGAAATATAAATTTATATATGAAACCGAGATGGTTACCTTTCAGAAAATTCGAATGATAGTGAAAATGCTTATACTTTATTCTTCTGAAGGTGGGAGAAAAGATAAAACTGATTATTAATAAAAATTTTAGTTTGAAACTCATGTAATTAACCTCTTTCTTTTGGTTAACTCGAGAAAAAAAAAATGGGATATATCTTTGAGAAATCTCATTCAATTAGATAGGGTAATTAAAAAATAGGACACCAAAAGAATTTGACCGCTGAGCCGTATGAGGTCGGAAACTCTCAAGTACGGTTCTAAGGGAAGGAATTTAACCCCTATTCCGACCGGGGAGAACAGGCCGTTCAACAAGGAGATTCCGAAATTGCGGAGGCTTGGTTCGACCAA